GATAAGTACCAATACGCAATGGGAGTATTTTGTTTGGGGAAAAGAATACATAGATACTTGTTTATCTTTATCATTTGAAATCATTCGAACAATTGTCCGATCCGATCGATCCGTTAGTTCCAATTTTTATTTATTCATTCTGCCTTCCTCTATGAGACTTCCAGTCTATATATAAAGTCTATATCTATATTATAATATTATAATCATTATAATCTATATACACTAGATTATATCTACTATGACTATGATATATAAATCTATATTCTAATAAATATATAAATATAATATTCTGTCATGTATCATAGTACATAGTATATATACATGGTATATATAATACATATATATAATTATATATTATAATTAAATTATAATTAAATATATAAAATATAATTTTAATATAAATAATATAATAAATTAAATATAATAAATATAAATTATAAAATTATATGTAATGTAATTATTAATTATTAAAATTAATAATTTTTTATTAATTTAAGAAATAAAGAGAAAAAATGATGAAAACAATAAAGCCATTGTTTTGTTACGTTTCCATATTAAAGTAAAGTATAGTACTTCATTTTTTCTTTATTTTAATGCCCGTTGGTGTTCCAAAAGTGCCTTTTCGGATTCCTGGAGAGGAAGATGCTGTTTGGGTTGACTTATAGTGCGACTTGTTAGACATATTGGTCATATGGGATTTCCCCGTTACCTCCCCCGATCGAGTATTCTCTGTTTCGCCCAATCCAATAGATATATATTCAATTCAATATTGTATTGATTGAACCATCAAAAATTCGGAGCGTGAAGCACAATTAGATCAATTCCTATTGGGGATCAATATTATCAATTATTCTAATTGATGGTTTACTTGGACTGAGAAAATTAAAGTATACAGGCTCCGCTCATAGAATACCAAATTGGGAATGGTAAGAGTAAAGTACTAGAATGGGAGTGTAATTGTAGTAATATAAATATTGATGTAAATGTAGTAATATTAAATTTAAATATTGAAATATAATATAATTATTTAATTTAATTATTATTTATAATATATATATATATAATACTAAATACTATATGATCTATACGATACGATTACACGATATAAATATATTGATGTAAATGTAGTAATATTAAATTTAAATATTGAAATATAATATAATTATTTAATTTAATTATTATTTATAATATATATATATATAATACTAAATACTATATGATCTATACGATACGATTACACGATATAATTACCACTTGTATCATAGGCTATTCTTAGCCTTACTATAGAGATAATCTCAAAAGGTATAATCTCAAACTGTCTACCAAGTACTATGATGAATACATGGAATCGTTTGGGTAAAGGTATGAAACGAATTGAAAAAAAAAAATAAGCAGTACTGAAATCATTTGCCCTATATGTGCAAATATAATTCGGGCAAATATTCCCCCGGAGTAGAACAAAAACCTAAAATAATTGAAAGGACCCATTCAGGAACAAGAAAATTACATCGTGATTTGAATTTTTATGAAACAATACATCAATGAGAAGTTAGTTCAATAAGTTACGAAAATTCTTTTTTTTTTTTTTACTTTTTATACATTATAGAATATAGGGAACGGGAAGGAGGCCAAAACTCATGTTAAAAAAAAAAAAAATGGAAGAAAAGCAAAACGCTTCATTAGAAAAACAGTTAGAAAAAAAAGAAATAAGACTGGAATCGACACATTGATTTTTTTCTCTTTTGAACCGTATGCATCCAAAGGTGCACGTACGGTTACACAGGGATAAAATTTTGCCCTAATCAACCGACTTCATCGAGAAAGACTACTTTTTTTAGGCCAAGAGGTTGATAGCGAGATCTCGAATCAAATTGCTGGTCTCATGGTATATCTCAGCATAGAAGATGCTACTAGGGATCTTTATTTGTTTATAAACTCTCCAGGCGGATGGGTAGTACCAGGAATAGCCATTTATGACACTATGCAATTTGTGGTACCCGATGTATATACAATATGCATGGGATTAGCAGCTTCAATGGGGTCTTTCATTTTGGTCGGAGGAGAAATTACCAAACGTCTAGCATTCCCTCACGCTTGGCGCCAATGAGTTTTTTTATAAAAAAAAAGAAGACTATGCCTTCGCTCTATCGAATATGAATCAAATAATAAAAAAAAAAAGAATAAGTAATAATAGCATGGCACTTCGAGTTCGATATGAGCAAACCATTATTGTTTTTTCCTAACATGAGATTTTGTATTGAGATAATAGTATGAAAAAGAAGGGTTATTACCAATTGGATCTTGATCTTATGTGTCAAGAGTTAATTTCAGCGTCACAAACCATTTTTCTTCCACACCAGAAGTCTCTTTCTTATCTTTATGTTATCAGAGAAAGAGTAAAAAAAAATGGAAAAATTTATTTTATCCTTCTTGGATCGTATCAAAAAGAAACTTTGGGATTGCTAAACCACAGACAAGATAAATAGATAAATTATATAAATTATATAATATATTAAATTATATATATATAATAAAGTAAAATAAAGCAACAGAACCATCATAGTATTTTTCTTTACTACTACGAAAGGAAGGGTGGTAAATGGATCATCTAAACATTTGGATCATATGAGTTATATTTCTTCTTTTCGATAGAAGAAATTCTATTGCAAAAGGAAAGGAAGAAAAAACAAATTCCATTGCAGAGCCGTATGCAATGTACAAAATATGCCCGTACGGTTGTTTAATTTCTTCTTGTTATTTTGATTCCCCCTTACTTTAATCAAATCGTGCGAGATACGCATAGAAGAATCGTTCATGATGTTATATCAATATCATCAGGGTTATGATTCACCAACCTGCTAGTTCTTTTTTTGAGTCACAAACAGGGGAATTTATCCTGGAAGCAGAAGAACTGTTGAAGGTTCGCGAAAACCTCACAAAAGTTTATGTACAAAGAACGTACAACCCTTTATGGGTTATATCCGAAGACATGGAAAGGGATGTTTTTATGTCAGCAACAGAAGCCCAAGCTCATGGCATCGTTGATCTTGTAGCGGTCGAAGATGAGAATACTGGAGATTATATATTTATATAAATATATAATTCCATTTCAAAATTCTAATTTTCCGTGATTTGATAGTTAATAGAAATCTTTCATAATCATCAACCATCAGGTTAAGATCGATAGGTTAAGATCGATCTAAGCCAACCCACTCTATTCTATCTAGAATGAGATTATATAGACACGACATGCCAACCATTAAACAACTTATTAGAAACGCAAGACAGCCAATAAGAAATGTCACGAAATCTCCCGCTCTTCGAGGATGTCCTCAGCGTCGAGGAACATGTACTAGGGTGTATGTGCGACTCGTTCAGTTCAGATCATGAGTTTGAAGAAATGAAAAAAATTTTTCCAGTATCAATGAACACTACCAATGAATAGGATAGATAGAGTGAAAGACCGCCATTTAATTTACTATCTAAATAACTATCTAAAAATGAGGATCTATCATTTACCTATTATATTATGTAATGTAATTTATGGTTTCTATTGGTGCAAATCCAATCACTCCGTTTTAGATGAGAAGCAATTCTCCATTGGTAGCAAATAGTTATCCATTAAGCGGAGGAAATAGTCTTATAAGAAGCAAAAGGGTTATGCTCCTATTCTTATTCTTGAAAAAAAAACGGACTAACAGGGTCAGCTACCTAGCCAACTTTCACTTTACAGAATTAAATGCCGTCACTGTATGGATAGCTTTTTTGTGAAAAGGACTATTACTTTCTAAATTATAATTAGAAAAAAAAAATAATTCTAATTGAAAAAAGGATGGGGTAGAGCCAAAGAGTGTGAACTATACAAGTTCACAATAAAATTCGATGAAATGAAAGAAGAGGCTCCGGTGTATAGAGAGGACCTCACCGTTTAAAAAGTTGCCATAGAAACGAGGAAACCCACTATTTAGCAGCAGTAGAATTTCTTATTTCCAGGCAAGATACCCGGAAGTAAAAATTGTGGTCGGGAAGGTCATAGTAGCAAAAGCCATTGGAATTTATATTTTATATATCGGAAAAATCCGTTTTGCTATTAATCGACCGGAGGAAAAGTATGACTGAAAGAAGAGAAATACATTAGTTATTCAAGAAAGTTTCATTTGATTTAATGACCAGAGTTAAACGGGGATATACAGCTCGAAGACGTCGAAAAAAAAATCGTTTATTTGTATCAACCTTTATAGGGGCTCATTCAAGACTTACTCGAACGAGTACTCAACAAAGAATGAGAGCTTTGGGTTCCTCTCATCGAGATAGGAGCAGGAAAAAGAGAGATTTTCGTCGTTTGTGGATCACTCGGATAAATGCAGTAACTCGTGAGGATATGGTATCCTATAGTTATAGTAGATTCATACACAATCTGTACAAGAAACAATTGCTTCTGAATCGTAAAATACTTGTGCAAATAGTCCTATCAAATAAGATTTGTTTTGATATGATTTCAAATAAAATCATTAATCAATCAAATACAAATAAAGGAATAAAAGAATCTTAATAGAATATAAGAATATACTATACAGGAAACAAGAATGATTGAAACAGAATTTCCCGGAGTCCATTCTCCGGGAAGATAGAAGAAAAAGAAATTAAGATTTGAAATAAACGAGCATCTTTCAAAAAAAAAAATTTATTACCCATTTTTCCTTTTTTATAACATTTTATAACACAAAAATCAACTCGGGATTCTAGGTTTTTCGAGCAAAACATTAATCTGAGCTTGAGTTCCTATTGGAGTTTTGAGGAGTATGTCTATTTTTTTTTGGTTCTAGGACCTGTAGTTCTAGGGATCGACTTCCTTCTCTCCAATTGTTTCTCATTATTACGAAAAGGTAACGAAGATAAAATACGAGCTTGTTTTATAGCAATAGTAATTAATCGTTGTTGTTTCAAGGTCAACCTATTCATCCGTCTAGATAAGATTTTTCCTTGTTCACTAATAAATCGACTAATTAAACTCATGTTTCTATAATCGATTCGATCCCCCGATCCAATTGGGGGTAAACGCCTACGAAAAGATCGCTTGTATTTACGAAAAGGTTGTTTGTATTTATCCATGGTTTGCTTATTCCTTGTTTGTTTATTTCTTATACTTATATCTTATATATAATTTATATATAATTATATAATATTTAATATTCTTAATATATAATTTATAATTATAATTAATATTTATATCTTATATATAATTTATATATAATTATATAATATTTAATATTCTTAATATATAATTTATAATTATAATAATATTTATAATTATAATAATATAATAAATAATAATAATTAAATAATTAGAATAATGAAATATTATATAATAATTAGAATATAAATAAAATAATCTAGAAAATACAATTCTACTTTTTTTTATTCATTTAAGATCCGACCAAAATAGGATTTGGTTTGTATTATCTATGTAAAGATGTCAAGTTCTTACTCTTCCCGCTCCTTGGAAAAATCACACATGCATTCTGTTCCATCTATTTCTTTATTTCCCCATGAATCATATATTTTTGACAATAGCGACAAAATTTTCTCAATTCTAATCGATTGGGTGTATTGTGTCGATTCTTTTGAGTAATATATCTAGAAAAGCCCGGCGATTCTTTATTGACACCCTTTCGAACACAACTGGTACATTCCAAAATCACTATAATTCTGATATCTTTACCCTTGGCCATGGACCTCCTTTTCATTTTGGATCGACTTAACTTTTTAACTCTCCTCATTTTTGTTTTTGATCCGAACCAAAAATAAAATAAAAAATATATATTTACTAACTAGAGATGGAATTTAAAAATATTATTATTATTAGAAGTCGAATGACTTCGAAGTACTATAATCTAAAACAATAAAGAAAGAGAGTCATATTCATTAATAGAAGTTCATTAATATAAGAATATTAAATATAGTAATAATTAAGTAATACAATTTTTTCTAACTAGGAATTATTCCTTTTCTATCCTAATTCCTAATCCACATTTCTATTTCTTTTATCCCAAATTATATCGTAGATTCACTGTATTTTGACTGAGGTTCGATACACTTTTTTTTCCTATCCTAAAGAAAAGGGGATCTAAATTGAAGCCATGTTACGTGGAATGGTATCTCAAATCTTCTTCATTTCTTCACATATCAATACAAGACAAGAATTAAATTAGAATTAAAAAAAGGGGAATGACAAGGCATCTGGAAATAAACGATTAATTTCTATCAATAGACCCGCTAAAGACCCAAACCATAGAGTGGTTAGCACAGGTGCCGTGGAGAGATATGTTTTTATATCTCGCATTTTAAATCCTCCTTCTTCTTTGATATTTATTTATTTTAATTTTTTTTCTTTATTATTAATCATTATATTTATATTATATATTTATATTATATATTATATTATAAATATAAATATTATTAAATATTATATTATATATTTATATTATATATTATATTATAAATATAAATATTATTAAATATTATATTATATATATTATATATATTATTATATTATATATATTATTATTAATTATATATAAATAAAAAACGAATTAAAATTCAATATAAATATTCTTTAATATTCAATACAATAAAAAATAAATATAAAATATAAAGAGATCCATAATTGAACTATAATAAATTAATAAATCCTAAATCTATAAAACATAAATACAAATGGAAATATATAAAATATCTATAAATTTTATAATCTTACATAAATACAATCTAATGTTAAGGGAAAATATAATTATTTTTAATAATTATATTAAATAATTAAATAATAATATATAATTTTATGCCGCCACTCGGACTCGAACCGAGATGCTCTAGCACTGCTTCCTAAGAGCAGCGTGTCTACCAATTTCACCATGGCGGCATACCTGAAAGAATAATAATAAATTCATGTTAAATTGTCTATATTCAATAGAGTTTAGGAAACAATGAAGCAAAATGCATTTCCATTCATATGGAAATGTTCAAGTTCAATATCAAGAATATTCAGTTAGTATTTTCGTAAGTTCAGTTTTCATAATAAACTTTTCCATTTATGTATTATAAACTATAACTATAATAGAAATAGAAACCTAGCTTTTTTTATTCTATTTTATTATTGTTTTATAATTATTTATAATTAAATTTATAATTATATAAATTATAATAAATTATATATAATATTATAATATAATAAATAATAAAAAAATTAGATTAAACATATGATTATATGAAACTAAAAAAAAAAAAAAAAAAATGACAAGAACATTATACCTAATTCTACCTAATATATATATATATATATTATATAGGTAGTAAGGTAGAGGAAAAATAGGTGAAAAACGAACGATGTAGAAAACAAGACATGGATTTTGTACAATGACACTGTACAACAATCTTAAAAAGGGATGTAGCGCAGCTTGGTAGCGCGTTTGTTTTGGGTACAAAATGTCGCGGGTTCAAATC